ACTAACTTAATATAAAGAACCAAAAAACTCCAATCAATCCAAAAAGATTTATAAAAATTCCCAAGCCTCTAAGAACTAACCTCTGAACCTCCTTTTTAATGATCACTCTTCCAAAACTCAAAATCAAAGAAAAAGATAAAACAAGATAATAATATAAGCTTAAAATAGAACCTAAAACCAAAACAATGCTCATAAACAAATATCCTCTTTGAATTAACCCCACAAGAACTACTCACTTTCCAAAAAACCCTAATATAGGAGGTATCCCCCCTAAAGACAAAAGTATATAAACCAATATACCACGCAAATTTCCCCCCCAAACATAAATATCTAAAAATTGTTTTCTCATCACAGACTCAAATTCAACCATTAAGATACAAAAAAAAGCTAAAATTAATCTATACAACAAGAAATAAAAAAAAGAGAAAACAAAACCCAAGACGCTAGCACCCAAAATCCATCCTAAATGAAGAATTGAAGAATAAGCAATAATCCTTCGGATAGACCTCTGATTCACCCCTCCTACTCCTCCAAACAAGGAAGACATAAACACTAAAACAAGCAAAACAAATTTAGATATATCTAAAAATGAACATAAAATAAATAATGGCACAATTTTTTGTCAAGTTAATAACAAAAAATTACAAAACCAAGACAATCTCCCAACAACACCGGGAACTCAAAAATGAAGAGGAGCACTTCCCAACTTTATTACAACCGCGAACACCAATAATCTAAAATTAAATAAGCCGCCTCCCATTCTATACTCTCATACACTGTAGTTGTTATTTAAACCTAAAATTCCTAAAAGAAAAAAAGCAGAACCTACAGCCTGGACTAAAAAATATTTTACAGCAGCCTCTGTTTCTAGCCTCCCCCCTTTTTCTACCATAATAGGAACAAAACTAAGTAGATTAATTTCTAACCCCAACCAAACACCAAACCATTGAGAAGAAGAAAGAGAAAACAAAGTACCAAAAACTATAATAAACCTAAATACTATTACAAAAGGAAAATTTACCATAAAAAGAAAAACAGAATCGAACTGCCTAGATTTTAGTTAGCAGCCAAAATCTGATCCAATCTTCTTTTACCTTCTAATGAACCATTCTAATCTTCCTTCAGATCATTCATGAAAAGTCCCGACTATTAAAACCAAAATGACCCTAACCCCACTAAGTAAAGAAAATACACTAACCCTGGCCCCAGAAGAAAACAAATAAGGCAAAAGCAAAACAATTTCAATGTCAAAAACCAAAAAAATTACAGTAACCAAAAAAAACCGCATAGAGAAAGGAATTCGAGCAGAATTCTTAGGATCGAACCCACACTCAAAAGGTGAACTTTTTTCACGAGTTATAATTTTTTTTTTCACCAAGTATAGTCTTAACAAAACTATTAAACCACTCAAAAAAACATTAAAAAATACAATAGCCCTAACAAGAAACATAGGCATTAAAGAATTTATCTCATATTTTACAACATCAATGTAATCCGTTCTGCCGGCGTAATGCCGAATAAGTAATCATTTACTCCTTTCAGTTAACAACCGAACGCTCTATACAAAGCTTTTATCCATAACTCTAAGGCAATTTATTAAGTACCGACTAATGGGCCGAAACCATTTATGATTATTCATTTTTAGAGCATAATTAAAACATCCTTAACTTAGAGTAGGGGAATAACTCCCATTCTTTTAAATGCAAATTAAAACTTTTAGTTAAAGTACTACTCTAAGGATAATTAATATCGTAACTAAATTAAAAGTTTAGTACCTAACCTAGGTTACTTAAAACTTATCTACTTAACTAAGACCCCCATCAATAAATTGAAACATACAAAAATAACCAGACAACATCAACAAAATGTCAATACCAAGCAGCCGCCTCAAAACCAAAATGATGGTTGCTAGAAAAATGAAAAGCCAACCTACGAAATAAAGCCACCGCTAAGAAAGAAGTTCCAATCAGAACATGTAACCCATGAAAACCAGTAGCAACGAAAAAAGTAGACCCATAACAACTATCAGCAATTCTAAAAGAAGTTTCAAAATATTCACCAGCCTGTAAAAAAGTAAAATAAGCCCCAAGCATAATAGTTACTAACAAAGAAATAACACTAGCTTTCTGATCCCCGTCAATCAACCTATGATGGGCCCAAGTAACACTTACACCTGAAGCCAATAACACAGCTGTATTCAATAAAGGTACTTGAAAAGGATTTAGAGGCTCTACTCCCACAGGAGGCCAACAAGCACCTAATTCCATACAAGGAGCTAAACTAGAATGAAAGTAAGCCCAGAAAAAAGCAAAAAAAAACAACACTTCAGAAGCAATAAACAGAATTATACCCCAACGTAAACCTCGAGAAACACGTAAAGTATGATAACCCTGGAAAGTCCCTTCACGAACTACATCCCGCCATCACTGTACCATAGTAAGCAAAATTAATAAAATTCCAAACTCTATCAAATAAATCCCATAACCATGAAACCAAGAAGCCAACCCAACCGTTAAACAAAAAGCCCCCATTGACCCCACTAGAGGCCATGGACTAAACTCAACTAAATGAAAAGGATTACGAACCATTTCTTCCTAAATCTCATATAACCTCAATAGAGCCCCTTTACCTTATATTAACATTTCTACACTCCAAACCAACCATTCTGCCATAAACTCAACATAAACCGGTTGAACCACTAATAAATACATATTTCAACAAAAAAAAAAAAAAAGAAAAATGAACATCGGTGCCGCCCTTGCGCCCCGGGGCGAACTAGTAAGTTTTTTTTTTATTTTTTTTTTTTGTTAACACTTTTTAATATACATTAGGGGGGTAGATTATAAATCTATTATATAAATTTAAATCTCATAGGATTCATATATATTTATAATATATATATATATATTTATTAAGTATTAACCAAATTCATAAATCCCAGCTAATCTACAAGCCTGGTGCTCCTTCCAGATAAGAAGTGTAATTTGCACAGCTGATTTTCATTCAGTTAGTATGCTAAAGCATCTATCTGATTTTCTTAGTATATTAGTACATTTGCCTTCCAAGCAAGAGGTTTAATTCATTTAAAGAAAATATAAAAAGGGGGGTTCCGCCCGTAGGAATTTGACTCCTGAAGTAAAAATTAAGATTTTTCTTTTTAAAATACTAAGTTAAAAAAACTTTAGGCCTTCAAAGCCTGCAATGAAAATTAAATTTCGTATTTTAGCCGGATGGCTGATAAAAGCAATAAACTGTAGATTTATTAATAAGACAAAAATCTTTTCGGTTAGGTTTTGTAAGTTAAAAAGACTATTAAATTGCAAATTTAAAAGCACATATTTGTCAAAACTTAGTAAAATAAGCTAAATTAAGCTATTGGGCTCATACCCCGAAAATGAGATTATCTCTTTTACTAAAAATTTGGTTCTGGTTTAGAGTTAACTTTTTCTTTTAGAAATACATGATAGTCTTTCGTAGTTACAAACAGTAAAGCTTCTATAACCATTTTAACAATGCTTTTATTAACTTTACTAATATTAAATAAATTAATGATAAACTCTTGTAACTTCAGTATTTAATATTAAACAATAAGGAAACTTAGATTTAGAAATAGAACAAAAGGCTAGCTAAATTTGTGCCAGCAGCTGCGGTTATACAAAAGGCCTAAGTTAACTTTGTCGGTAAAAGGTAGTTATCTAGCCGTTTAATCAAGTTAAAGATAGTAAAAAAGTAAAATTTAAACACTCCAATAAACCAAAATTGATTGCAAATAAGAGAAGCTACTAAAATTAAATCTAAAACTGGGATTAGATACCCCACTATTTTAAAATTAAATTCAAACACCAGAGTACTACGAGCACATAGCTTAAAACTCAAAGAACTTGGCGGTACTTTATATTTAGCTAGGGGAACCTGTCCTATAACTGATAACCCGCGATACACCTTACTTTCTTTAAGCTTTTAGTTAGCTTGTATACTTCCGTCATAAGTTAGTTCTTAAAGATATAGAAACTAACTACTTAATATATTATATTTTGATGTCAGGTCGAAGTGCAGCTCATAAGAAAGAAGAGATGGGTTACAATTTAAACTTAAAACGGAAAAAAGAATGAAAAACTTTTTAAAGCTGGACTTAGTAGTAACTTTAAATTATGAACATTAAACTGAATGTAACTCTAAAGTGTGCACATATTGCCCGTCACTCTCCTTATACAATAGGAGATAAGTCGTAACACAGTAGGAGTAGCGGAAGCTGCCCCTTAAAGTGAAGCAAACGCATTGCATTTCATTTACACTGAAAAGAGAGTCTTATCAAAGACCACTTTAAATCTTAAAAATGTGAAAACTACCATCAAATCAAATCGACAAAGCAACAAAATAAAAAATAGTGGAAAACGGATTCAAATTAGAAAAGTCTTATGAGAGACATAGTTGTAAAATTTTAAAAAGTACGGCTTCAAACCGGTACCTCTTGCATTATGGCTTAACAAGATTTTTGAGGGAATTCCGATTTCTAGAAAGAAAAAGAGCTATATGTGAACAAAAACGTGTGACACAACTCAAATTGATTTACCTATAGAAGTGAAAAACTTGCCGATTTTTCTGATAGCTAGTTGAGAGAAAAAAGTGTATTAGCACTAGACAAAATAGAATTTTCTTTAAAAATTATAAAAAAATTTTATTTTGATCACAGTTTTTCAAGGACAAGCTTGAAAAATAAAAGTATTAAAAACGAAATAAAATAAATATAGGCTTAAAAGTTGCCATTATCATAAGTGTTTTTTAACTCTATCCATTAACTATTATATAATAATTCTTAGATAAATCTCTCCATTTCAAAAAACTATAAATTTGATAAAGTATATGTTAAGACGAGTATTTCTAAAAATAAAGTTTAAGTTAAATCAATTTTAAACTACCACCCCAATATCCTATATAAATGTAATAAAGGAACTCGGCAAATATATGTTTCGCCTGTTTACCAAAAACATCGCTCTTTGTTTCTAAATATAAAGAGTCGTGCCTGCCCAGTGATAATTTAAACGGCCGCAGTACCCTGACTGTGCTAAGGTAGCATAATCACTTGCTTTTTAATTGAAAGCTAGAATGAATGGCTTGACGAAAACATACCTGTCTCTTTTACATTAACTAAAAACTAATTTCTAGGTGAAAAAGCCTAGATACCCTCAAAAGACGAAAAGACCCTATCGAGCTTAAAAATAATGTTAATTCAATTTCTTAGTTAAATTAAAATTAAAAATAATTTTTAGTTGGGGCGACAAAAGAACACACAAAGCTTCTTTTAATTTTATAAACCCATAGGTTTAAAAGAGCCAGTCATACTGAATAAAAGAAAAGTTACCGTAGGGATAACAGCGTAATTTCTTTGGAGAGACCAAATTGAAAAAGAAGTTTGCGACCTCGATGTTGGATTAAAAAATCTCTCTGATGCAGCAGTCAGAGCAGAAGGTCTGTTCGACCTTTAAATTTTTACATGATCTGAGTTCAAACCGGCGTAAGCCAGGTTGGTTTCTATCTTTGAGATAATCGTTTATATTTTAGTACGAAAGGACCAAATATAATAAAGAATTTAATTAATATTAGGTTAGCAAATAAAGTGCAAATAATTTAGAATTATTAAATAAGAGTAATCTTACCTAATACTAAAGTGGCAGATAAAGTGCAATAGAGTTAAGTTCTATTTATAAAATAAATTATTTTCTTTAGTTATGTTTTTATCCTTTTCTTGAATAGTTATTACTTATGTATCAGTTTTACTCGCAGTAGCTTTTTTTATTTTACTAGAACGTAAAGGACTTAGATATATTCAGGCCCGAAAAGGCCCTAATAAAGTTGGATACTTTGGTTTAGTACAATCTTTTGCAGATGCACTTAAATTATTTTTAAAAGAAGAAAACAACATTCAAAACTCTAACAAAGTACCATATTTTTTAGCCCCAGTACTAAGTCTAATTCTTAGCCTAAGTGTCTGGTCTTTATATTGATCAAGATTCCATCTATGATACTTTAATATAGGAGTATTATTTTTCCTATGTGTATCAGCCCTTAATGTGTACGGAACAATAATAGCCGGCTGATCCTCTAACTCCAAGTACTCACTCTTAGGCTCATTACGGGCAGTAGCACAAACAATTTCTTATGAAGTAACTTTATTTCTAATTTTACTTAGGGCAATCACCATCTCTGCTAGGTTTAGCTTATTATCAATTTTCAACCACCAACTTTTTATTTGAACAGCACTTCTTATAATACCAATATTTATAATATGGTTAGTAGTATGCATCGCAGAAACTAACCGAGCTCCATTCGATTTCGCAGAAGGAGAGTCAGAGCTAGTCTCCGGATTCAATATCGAATACGGAAGAGGGGCTTTTGCCCTATTATTTTTAGCAGAATACGCTAGGATTCTATTTATAAGAATACTAACGACAGTTCTCTTTTTCGGTACTAAAAACCTATGAATGTTAGATAATTTCTCATTTTGATTGAAAGCTTCATGTGTCGCATTTTTTTTTATTTGAGTTCGAGGAAGATTTCCTCGAATACGTTACGACTTACTAATAAAATTAACATGACTAAGATTCTTACCTATCTCATTAATAATTCTAAGAACAGTTTTAGCAACAAAATTTATATTTAATCTATAACTATCAGACAGCAAGAAACCTTGATCGCTAGCTTCCAATGCTAATATTTTCAATTAAACTACTATCTGAAGAAATGATACTTATAATAATCTTGTCATTAATTTTTTCTTTTTGTTTTTCTTTCCCTTTAATAACTCAACCTATCTCAATCGGAATAACACTATTAATATTTAGGCTGTTAGTAAGGACCGCAGTATTTTTTAGCAGAATAACTTGATTTAGATTTATTCTATTTCTAATTTACATTGGGGGCCTTTTAGTAATATTTGCTTACGTCACTGCTTTAATACCAAACCTTTTATTTAAAAAAAGACCTATTATAACATTCTTTTCAATCATAACAATTTCATGATTTACACTATTAAATATAGCCAATTTTATTGGTACCATGGAAGAAATTCAACCAAAAATATCATCCATAATAAGATTCAACTTTAACCATTTTGCTATTTCATTATATTCTCCATTTAATTTTATAGTAATCGTCGGATTAGCCTTAATTTTACTTTTCATCCTAATTTGTGTAGTAAAAATCTGTTATTTCAGAAATGCTCCGCTACGACCTTATAAATATGCTTAAACCATTACGAACTTCCCATCCGATTCTAAAAATTATTAACGGATCTTTAATTGACTTACCCAGCCCTGGTAATCTATCAATTTGATGAAATTTTGGGTCATTATTGGGCCTATGTTTAATTATCCAAATTGTAACAGGACTATTTTTAGCAATACACTACACGGCTAGAGTAGAGTCAGCATTTTTTTCAGTTGCCCATATTTCCCGAGATGTAAACTACGGCTGGTTAATTCGAGCAATCCACGCTAATGGAGCATCTTGATTTTTCATCTGCCTTTATTTACACATTGGACGAGGCCTTTACTACGGGTCATTCGTCAACCTTCATACATGAAACTTAGGAGTAATTCTATTTTTGTTAACTATAGCTACTGCTTTTATAGGGTATGTCTTACCATGAGGCCAAATATCGTTTTGAGGTGCCACAGTAATTACTAATTTAGTCTCCGCTATTCCTTACGTAGGAAAAGACATTGTACAATGAATTTGAGGAGGATTTGCAGTAAACAACGCAACATTAACACGGTTTTTTACTTTTCACTACTTAGCCCCTTTTATTATCGCGGCAATAAGAGTTCTTCATCTTTTATTTCTCCATGAAACAGGATCTAATAACCCTTTAGGAATTAACAGAGATAGAGAAAAAGTTACAATTCATTCATTTTATATTTTAAAAGACTTAGTAGGATTTATTTTAATAACTTCTTGCTTACTAATAATAGTATTCATCGAACCTAATTTATTAACAGACCCAGAAAATTTCATCCCAGCTAACCCATTAGTTACCCCTGTGCACATTCAACCAGAATGATATTTCTTATTTGCCTATGCTATTCTTCGCTCTATTCCCAATAAACTTAGAGGAGTAATTGGACTTCTAGCATCTATTGTTATTTTACTCTTCGTTCCCCATTTACATTTAGGAAATTTTCGATCACTAAGATTCTACCCAGCCTCTCAAATTTTATTTTGATCCCTAACAACCATTTTTATCATATTAACCTGAATTGGGAGACAAGCAGTAGAAGACCCTTTTATTATCATCGGACAAATTCTTACATTTTTATATTTTTTTATATTTTTATTAATCCCACTATCTCAAAAGATTTGAGATCAAGGAATTAAGAAATAAATCGTTTCCAAGGGATAATTTGTTTTGAAAACAAATAAAAAGTGCTCATAACACTTAACGATTTAAAGCTAAAAGAAATCAATTTCATCTCCAGTTTACAAGACTGATGCTATTACAAAGCTTTTTTAGCAGAAATGATAAATTTTTTTAACCCCTTACTAACATTAGGACTATTAAGAAGTGTAAGAGCACTAATCACTATCTGCTTACAACGCAAGCATATTTTAAACGCTTTAATTATTTTAGAAATTCTTATAGTAAGAATTTTTTTAATCTTAATTTCACTAGCAGCCGCTCTTCATAACGAAGGGCTAATAATTTTTATCATTTTAACCCTTGCTGCATGCGAAGCTAGAATAGGATTGGCTATACTTGTTATTTTAATTCGTACACACGGAAATGACTACATAACATCTATTTCATCAAATAAATGATAACCTTAATTATTACATCTACATTAATACTAACAATCATCCCTAACTTTAAGTTTAAATGATATATTTCCTTATGAACTCTACTATTCCTATTTTTCTATTCATCAATACTATTTTTTACCAATATAAATATTCCTAAAATCTATTACTCTATGTTTATTGATGAATGGTCCTCTCCCTTGATTATACTAAGAAGATGAATCTCAGCGCTAATAATCATTAGAAGACAAAAAATCCTAAAAACAAAAAAAAAATTACTATTTTTCCTAACTATAGTATTAACATTAAACCTCATCATTATTCTAATATTTACTCAAAAAAGATTAATTATATTATATATTTTTTTTGAAGCTTCCTTAATTCCTACATTAATCTTAATTTTAAAATGAGGGTATCAACCAGAACGCCTCCAAGCAGGAATATATATAATTATTTACACCGTTATTGGAGCTCTACCTTTTTTAGTTAACATTCTATTTATTTACAATACAAACGGACATTTAAATTTAACCCTCCAATCTAACAATCTTTTATTTATAAACAACCTGTCAAGAAACTTATGATGAATCTTCATATTACTGGCATTTTTAATCAAAACTCCTATTTATGGCTTTCATTTGTGGCTTCCAAAAGCCCACGTTGAAGCTCCAGTAGCAGGATCTATAATTTTAGCAGGATTATTATTAAAACTAGGAGGTTACGGTATCATCCGAATTATTTTATCATTTGCAAAAAGATCCATATTTACAAGTACTATAATTACCACAGTGGCCCTTATTGGGGGGACAGTCAGAAGATTCATTTGCATTCGCCAAAATGATATAAAATCTTTAATTGCTTATTCATCCATTGGGCACATAGGAATAATGTTAGCAGGAGCTTTTAGAGGATCTTCTTTAGGCCTTACAATGGCACTTATAATAATATTAGCCCACGGTATTTCCTCATCTGGTCTCTTTTGTATCGCTAATATACTATACGAAAAGACAAGAAGACGAAGCTTATTTATCTCTAAAGGAATAATTTCAACTATCCCTAACTTTAGAATATGTTTTTTCCTAATAGCATCAATTAACATGGCAGCACCACCATCATTAAATCTATTAAGAGAAATTGGCCTAATTATTTCCATTTTATTCCTTTCAATAATATTTGTCTTACCCATTGCATTAATAAGATTCATAACTGCTATTTATAACCTATTTTTATACACAGCCACACAACATGGAAAATCATCATCCTTTAGATCTTCTTACCCCTCTATCAATATAATAAACTACTTTATTATTTTTTTACATTGAATCCCCGCTCAAATCTCAATTCTTCTCTCAGATCTCATTTAGTTAGATTAATTTAAAAGAATATTAAGTTGTGGGCTTAAAAGTAAGATATATCTTATCTAACAATGAAATTTTTTAAATCTAGAGCCATTTTTGCCTCATCTTTTTTAATAATATACAGTATTATTGCCTTCTCTCTTCAATTATTTTTAATAAACAGAACAAAAACAATATTAATTGAGCTGACCTTATTCGAAATAAACTCTTCTATCATATCAATTCCAATTATTCTGGACCCAAACAGATTGATATTTAGAAGAATTGTATGTTTTATTTCTAGCTCAGTTATGCTATTTACCAGTAGGTATATAAGAGAAGACATTTTTATTAGTCGATTTGTTTGAATTGTTATATTATTTGTAGCATCAATAAATTTTTTAATTTTCATCCCTAACCTCATTGCTCTCCTTTTAGGCTGAGACGGCCTAGGTTTAGTCTCATTCTGTTTAGTTATCTATTACCAGAACCAAAAATCTTTAGGCGCCGGCTTAATAACAGCTTTTATAAATCGAATCGGAGACGTAGCCATCCTTTTAGCCATTGGATGAGTTATAACCCAAGCACAATGAGACGCCATATTTATAACTACATTCCCCAATTATAAATGAGTAATTATAATAATTTTGTTAGCAGGAATAACAAAGAGAGCTCAAATTCCTTTCTGTAGCTGACTCCCCGCAGCAATAGCAGCTCCGACACCAGTATCAGCATTAGTTCACTCATCAACACTAGTTACAGCAGGAGTTTTTCTTTTAATTCGATTCTATCCGTTTTTAAGAAAATTAAGACTATTTTCAACCACACTAAGAATTATTTCAGCCTCCACAATGTTAATAGCAGGAATCGCCGCTAACTTTGAAACAGATTTAAAAAAAATTATTGCCCTTTCAACCCTAAGACAATTAGGAGTAATAATATTTAGAATTGCCATCGGATTTCCCTCTTTAGCTCTATTACATCTTATAGCCCATGCTTTATTTAAAGCTCTTTTATTTTTATGCGCAGGAAAAATCATTCATTCCCACGCTAACAACCAAGACATCCGAAAAATAAGACATATCTGAACGCAACTTCCAATTTCCAGCACATGTTTCAATATCGCTAATCTAGCCTTATGCGGGTTTCCATTTATAGCAGGATTTTACTCTAAAGATCTAATTATCGAAACGATATTACTAAACCAAAACAACTACATCATAATCCTAATAATAATACTTGCAACTATACTAACCGCCTCTTACTCTATTCGTCTGTCTTTTACAATCTTTTGATCAGAAATAAAACAAAATACCAATTTATCTCTATCTGACTCAGATATAGAAATTTCAGCCCCCATTATACTTTTAGCCAGAGGAGCTATATTTGGCGGAGCCGCCTTAACCTGAATCTTTATACCTCCTCTAATTACCCCAATCTTAAATAATCAGGACAAAATAATAACACTACTTTTGGTCTTCACAGGAGCTTGAATCGCATTTATTATATTTAAAACAAACTCATTGAAAAAGACAAACATAAAGAATCTGTTTTTTACAAACATATGATTTATATCAAATTTAAGAAACAATATAGCAAGAAAAGGAATATTAAATCTAAGAACATCAATATTTAAATTTCTAGACCTAGGATGAATTGAAACCATAGGAGGAGAAGGAATATTCAACCAAATTATCAATATAACAAAAATAAACGAAAAGACTCAAATAAACAAATTTAACCTATTAATTAGAATAATATTATTACCATTAATTATTTTTACTATAATTCTAGTTCTATAGCTAAGTAGCTTATAATTAGAGCAATGCATTGAAGCTGCACAGGAGCTGGATCAGCCGTAGCTAATCATTATAGAAAAAATATAATATAAAAATGAATTAATTAGGATGATCTTCAGAATATAAACTAATTAAAAGAGAAAAAATATAAGCTTGAATTAAACTAATTCCAACTTCAAAAACAAAATAAAAAACCTGAATAAAAACCAAAATTAAAAGAATAGATCAAGAATAAGTAAAAATCCCAGAACTTAAATATCTCCCCAATAACCCCAAAATAATATGCCCTGCACTCATATTAGCAGATAATCGAACAGACAATGTAATAGGACGAACCATAATTCTTACACTCTCCACTAAAACTAAAAAAGGATTTAATACAGCTGGAGCACCACTAGGTAAAAAATGCCCAACAACATCATAAAAATTAAAAAAAAAGCCAGATAAAATTAAAGAAAATCAAAAAGGTAAACCAAAACAAAAAGCAAAACTCAAGTGACTTCTTAAACTAAAAACATAAGGAAAAAGACCAAGCAAATTGACTAAAATCAAAAATATAAAAATACTAACGACCATAATTCTAAACCCAGAAACTCGCCCACCAAGAGTACGGCCCACTTGCCCATATATAAATGATTTTAACAGAAAAATTAAGTTACCAAAGCGCCTAACACTTACTCAATAAGATCTCTGCACTAATAAAACAGGAACTACACCAAAAATCCAAATTAAAGGTGCTATAGATAGAAAAGTAAAATTTTGATCATCAAAACTAGAAAAAATATCCATCATCATTTTATTTAACATTTATCAACATCATTTTTTTAACTTTCCAGTTCTCTTATCTCTGACAGAAAAAAAATAATAACTTTTATTATTAGCCCACCAAACGAAAACAAAAATAAACATAACCGAACCTCAAAATAAAAAAAATAATATAACTCAATTTAAAGGTGCTAACTGAGGCATAAAGAAGTACTACAACAGTAACTAAAGCTTGACAAACTTTTATTATTTAAATTTAACTAACTTCTCAATCTAATGAAGAGGATATAATTCAATTAATAAAAGAACCCCTATCTACCACCTCCAACACAATAGGCATAAAAGAATGATTAGCTCCACAAATCTCAGAACACTGACCATAAAATACACCAGGATAATTTCTAAAAAAACTTAACTGATTTAACCGCCCAGGAACAGCATCAGCCTTAATACCTAAAGAAGGAACTGTTCAAGAATGAAGAACATCAGCTGCAGTTACTAAGACACGAACCTTAGTTTTTATAGGAACAACTCTTCGATGATCAACATCTAAAAGACGATAATCACCTCTTTCTAAATCCTCCAGAGGAATCATATAAGAATCAAATTCTAAATTTAAAAAATCAGAATACTCGTAACTTCAATATCATTGGTGCCCCACAGCTTTAATTGTCAAAGCCGGCTCTTCAACTTCATCTAATAAATATAACAGCCGCAAAGAAGGTAAAGCCAAAAAAACCAAAACAACCGCTGGTAAAATAGTCCAAACGGTTTCAATTTCCTGTCTTTCTAATGTTCTTCGAGAAACATACAAATTTCCCAATAAAGAAACAGCAGCATACCTCAATAAACTAATAATCATTACCAAAACCAATATAGCATGATCGTGAAAAAAAATTAACTGTTCTATCATCGGAGAAGCAGCATCTTGAAATCCTCATTGTCCTCAAAAAGCCATATCTATATTTTATACAAACTTAGAAACCACAGCTCCAGTTTCATCAGCCCCATGGAAATCCAAAGGAACCCTGTTATCTCACTCCAAAGCAGTACTTAAATGACTTCTTCAAATTACTCCACGTTGAGAAATTAACCTTTCTCACACAATAAACATAAAAAATAATACAGCCACAAAAGAAATTAAAGAACCAATAGATGAAACTACATTCCATTTAATATAACAGTCAGGATAATCAGAATAACGACGAGGCATACCACTTAAACCCAAAAAATGTTGAGGAAAAAAAGTCATATTAACACCAATAAATATAACAACAAAATGGGCCTTAGTTCATCGCTCATGCATTGTTAGCCCAGTAATTAAAGGATACCAATAATTAAAAGCACCAAATAAAGCAAAAACAGCCCCCATAGATAACACATAATGAAAATGAGCCACTACATAATAACTATCATGAAGTATAATATCCAAAGAAGAGTTTGAAAGAACAATTCCCGTTAATCCCCCAACAGTAAACAAGAAAATGAAACCAAGAGCTCATAACATAGGAGTTTCATACATAATTCGAGCACCATAAATAGTAGCTAACCAACTAAAAATTTTAATACCAGTAGGAACAGCAATGATTATTGTAGCTGCAGTAAAATAAGCCCGAGTGTCTACATCCATCCCTACAACAAATATATGATGAGCTCAAACAATAAAACCTAACAACCCAATAGCCAACATAGCATAAATTATTCCTAAAGTTCCAAAAGTTTCCTTTTTACAGCTATAGTGTATTACAATATGAGAAATCATACCGAAACCAGGCAAAATCAAAATATAAACCTCAGGATGACCAAAAAATCAAAATAAATGTTGATACAAAATAGGATCACCCCCTCCAGCAGGATCAAAAAATGCAGTATTAAAATTACGATCAGTGAGCAATATAGTAATACCCCCAGCCAAAACAGGTAAAGACAGCAACAAAAGAATTGCAGTAATCTTTACTGATCACACAAACAAAGGTATTCGTTCTAACTGCATCCCCCTTCATCGTATATTTAAAACAGTAGTAATAAAATTTACAGCACCTAAAATAGAAGACACCCCCGCCAAATGGAGAGAAAAAATAGCAAGATCAACAGAGCCCCCAGCGTGAGCCACATTTCCAGCCAATGGAGGATAGACAGTTCATCCAGTCCCCACACCACTTTCAACAGCCCCAGACGCTAGTAATAAACAAAGAGAAGGGGGAAGCAACCAAAAACTCATATTATTTAAACGAGGAAAAGCCATATCAGGAGCACCCAATATTAAAGGGACTAATCAATTCCCAAAACCCCCAATTATTATAGGCATTACCAAAAAAAAAATCATAACAAAAGCATGAGCAGTAACAATCACATTATATAACTGATCATCTCCTAACAAAGCACCAGGCTGCCCCAATTCTGCTCGAATCAATAATCTTAAAGCCGTCCCTACTAACCCAGATCAAATACCGAATAAAATATACAAAGTCCCAATATCCTTATGATTAGTCGAAAAAAATCAACGCAT